TGGTGTAGCTTAATATAAAGCATAGCACTGAAAATGCTAAGATGGGTCCTAAGAAACCCCGCACGCACAAAGACATGGTCCTTACCTTTATGTCAGCATTAACCCAATTTACACATGCAAGTCTCCGCAGCCCAGTGAGTATGCCCCAACCCCCTAAAACGTGGAAGAGGAGCAGGTATCAGGAACAAGTACATTAGCCCAAAACGCCTAGTAAAGCCACACCCCCAAGGGAACTCAGCAGTGATAGACATTAAGCCATGGGTGAAAACCCGACTTAGTCGAGGTTAAGAGAGCCAGTAAAATTCGTGCCAGCAACCGCGGTTAAACGAATAGCTCTAGTTGACAACAACGCGGCGTAAAGAGTGGTTAGGGGTAATAAAAATAAAGCAAAATGGCCCTTAGGCTGTTATACGCTTCTAGGAGTCCGAAACCCAAAAACGAAAGTTGCTTCAACAAAAGCACCCGATCCCACGAAAGCTGAGAAACAAACTGGGATTAGATACCCCACTATGCTCAGCCGTAAACCAAGACATGTAAATACAACATAGTCCGCCCAACTATTACGAGCATTAGCTTAAAACCCAAAAGACCTGACGGTGCCTTAGACCCCCCTAGAGGAGCCTGTTCTATAACCGATAATCCCCGTTAAACCTCACCATTTCTGGCCAGCCCAGCCTATATACCACCGTCGCCAGCTTACCCCGTGAGGGAATAAAAGTAAGCAAAAAGAGTACTACTCAAAACGTCAGGTCGAGGTGTAGCGAACGAAGTGGGAAGAAATGGGCTACATTTTCTAAAACAGAATATCACGAATATGCAACATGAAACTAATGCTTGAAGGAGGATTTAGTAGTAAAAAGGAAATAGAGTGTCCTTTTGAACCCGGCCCTGAGGCGCGTACACACCGCCCGTCACTCTCCCTAGTCATCAATGCATAAAATTTAATTAACACAAAAGCACCGACAAGGGGAGGCAAGTCGTAACAAGGTAAGTGTACCGGAAGGTGCACTTGGATAAACCCAGAGTGTAGCTAAACAGAACAGCATCCCCCTTACACCGTGAAGAAATCCGTGCAAATCGGATCACTCTGAGCCAAACAACTAGCTTAATTACCAACATAAATTTACACCATAAATAAAAAAGATTTAACCCAAAACCAACTAAATAAACCATTATCCACCCTAGTACGGGAGACAGAAAAGGAATAATCCAAAAAGCAATAGAAAAAGTACCGCAAGGGAAAGTTGAAAAAGAAATGAAACAACCCACAAAAGCCACAAAAATCAAAGACTAAACCTTGTACCTTTTGCATCATGATTTAGCAAGCATACCCAAGCAAAGAGAACTATAGTTTGAAGCCCCGAAACCAAGTGAGCTACCCCGAGACAGCCTGCACAAAATTAGGGCCAACCCATCTCTGTGGCAAAAGAGTGGAAAGAGCTCCGGGTAGAAGTGACAAACCTATCGAACTTGGTGATAGCTGGTTACCTAGAAAATGAATAAAAGTTCAGCCTCATATATCCCAAGTCAATAAATTACACCATAAAGACCACCGAGAAAAACATGAGAGTTAGTTTAAGGAGGTACAGCCCCTTAAACAAAGGATACAACCTTAACAGGAGAATAAAGATTATACTAACCAAAACATAATGTCCCAGTGGGCCCAAAAGCAGCCACCTTAACAGAAAGCGTCAAAGCTCAGACAAACAAAAGTTTATTATACCAATAAATAATCTTACTTCCCCCAAAATACTAGGACACTCCATGCAACCATGGAAGAGAAAATGCTAAAATGAGTAACAAGAAGAACTCAAACTTCTCCAAACACAAGTGTAAATCAGACCGGACCAACCACTGATAATTAACGAACCCAAACAAAGAGGGAAATATGAAAAATAAAAAAATCAAGAAAACCCCAAAAACAAAAATCGTTACCCCCACACTGGAGTGTAAAGAGGAAAGACTAAAAGAAAAGGAAGGAACTCGGCAAACACAAGCTTCGCCTGTTTACCAAAAACATCGCCTCCTGCAACAATCAGTATAAGAGGTCCAGCCTGCCCAGTGACTACAAGTTAAATGGCCGCGGTATATTAACCGTGCAAAGGTAGCGCAATCACTAGTCCTTTAAATAGGGACCTGTATGAATGGCTAGACGAGAGCCTAGCTGTCTCCCATTTCTAGTCAGTGAAATTGACCTATCCGTGCAGAGGCGGGTATAATAATACAAGACGAGAAGACCCTTTGGAGCTTAAGGTACAAGACCCACTCATACCAAACAAACCTAAATAAAAAATTAAAAATTAATGAACATGAAACTTTACCTTCGGTTGGGGCGACCACGGAGAAAAAAACAACCTCCGAGTGGACTGAACAAAACTCAAAACCAAGAGAGACACCTCCAAGAAACAGAACATCTGACCAAAAATGACCCGGCCAAAAGCCGACCAACGAACCAAGTTACCCAAGGGATAACAGCGCAATCCTCTCCCAGAGCCCATATCAACGAGGGGGTTTACGACCTCGATGTTGGATCAGGACATCCTAATGGTGCAGCCGCTATTAAGGGTTCGTTTGTTCAACGATTAAAGTCCTACGTGATCTGAGTTCAGACCGGAGTAATCCAGGTCAGTTTCTATCTGTAACGCCAATTTTCCTAGTACGAAAGGACCGGAAAAAGAGGGGCCCACCCTAAAAGAGCGCCCCACCCCAAATAAATGAACATAAATAAATTAAATAAAGGGGGAGCATAACCCAACCCTAAATAAGGGATTGTTAGGGTGGCAGAGCCTGGTAATTGCAAAAGGTCTAAGCCCTTTCAACAGGGGTTCAAATCCCCTCCCTAACTCATGCTCAACGCCCTAATAAATCAACTAATAAACCCCCTAATCTATATTGTATTTGTACTATTAGCAGTGGCTTTCCTGACTTTAATTGAACGAAAAGTGCTAGGATATATACAATTACGAAAAGGACCAAACGTGGTAGGACCATATGGCACAATTCAACCAATCGCCGACGGTATTAAACTATTTATTAAAGAACCAGTCCGACCCTCATCATCATCGCCCTTCCTATTTATAGCCACACCAATTATTGCACTAACCCTGGCAATAATAATATGAGCACCAATACCCCTCCCAAACCCAATAACAAACTTAAACCTAGGAATACTATTTATCTTAGCCTTATCAAGCATAGCAGTATACTCAATCCTAGGATCAGGATGGGCATCAAACTCAAAATATGCACTAGTAGGAGCTTTACGAGCAGTAGCCCAAACAATTTCATATGAAGTAAGCCTAGGACTAATCGTACTATCCATTATAATCTTCTCAGGGGGGTACTCCTTACACACCTTAAGCACAACGCAAGAAAAAATCTGATTAATCATCCCGGCCTGACCACTAGCCACAATATGATTTACCTCAACCCTAGCAGAAACCAACCGAGCACCATTCGACCTAACAGAAGGTGAATCAGAACTGGTATCAGGGTTTAACGTAGAGTATGCAGGAGGGCCATTCGCATTATTTTTCCTAGCTGAATACGCCAACATCCTTTTAATAAATACCATAACAGCGATCTTATTTCTAGGAACCTCCTACCTACCAAACACCACTGAACTATCAACAATCTACATTATAAGTAAAACAGCACTACTAGCCGTACTATTTCTATGGGTACGGGCATCATACCCCCGATTCCGATACGACCGACTAATACACCTGATCTGAAAAAACTTCCTCCCAATCACACTAGCCTTTGTCCTATGACATACAGCTCTACCAGTAATAACAGCAAGCCTACCACCACAAATTTAACTAAAGAACTGTGCCTGAATGCCTAAGGACCACTTTGATAGAGTGAATCATAGGGGTTAAAACCCCCTCAGTTCTTAGAAAGAAAGGACTTGAACCTATACCAAAGAGATCAAAACTCTTAGTGCTTCCTTTACACCACCTTCTAAGATAGAGTCAGCTAAAAAAGCTTTCGGGCCCATACCCCGAAAATGATGGTTAAAATCCACCCTCCATCAATGAACCCCTATGTACTAGTAATCCTACTATTTAGCCTAGCATTAGGAACCACCATAACATTTGCCAGCTCACACTGACTACTCGCTTGAATGGGCTTAGAAATTAATACACTAGCTATCACCCCCCTCATAGCCCAACAACACCACCCTCGAGCAGTAGAAGCAACTACAAAATACTTCATTATTCAAGCCACAGCAGCAGCATTAATCTTATTCGCAAGCACAACAAACGCCTGAATCATAGGAGAATGAAGCATCAACAACCTACACAACCCGCTATCAAATATAATAATTACTTGTGCATTAGCACTAAAAATCGGACTAGCGCCAGCACACTTCTGACTCCCAGAAGTACTGCAAGGATTAAACCTGACCACAGGATTAATCTTATCCACTTGACAAAAACTAGCCCCATTCACCCTAATTATTCAAACAACCCAAAATACAAACCCAGCCCTCCTAACACTACTAGGAATTACATCAACAATAGTAGGAGGATGAGGAGGTTTAAACCAAACACAACTACGAAAAATTCTAGCATACTCATCAATCGCCCACATGGGATGAATAATTATTGTCATTAAATTTGCACCACAACTAACACTAATTGCCCTAGCTACCTATATTATTATAACATCAGCAGCATTCCTCACCCTAAAAACACTAGATGCAACAAAAATCAATACACTATCAATAACCTGACCAAAAAACCCAGCCCTAACAGCAACCATTCCACTAACCCTATTATCACTAGGAGGACTTCCACCAATAACAGGATTCGCACCAAAATGACTAATTATTCAGGAATTAACAAAGCAAGACCTCCCCCTAACCGCCACTATCATAGTCCTAACCGCCCTACTAACCCTATACTTTTACCTACGACTATCCTATACCCTAACCCTAACGCCTAACCCTAACCCAACTAACCCTACCACCCCCTGACGACCTAACCCAACCCTAAACCTCCTAACCCTAACCCTAACCCTACCCCTAACCCTAGGACTCCTAACCCTAACCCTAACCATCCTAACCCTAACCACCTTAACCCTAACCCTAAACACCTAAACCTAGAACCTTCTAAGCCCTAACCATAAGTTAAAGCCTTCTAGTCCTCGACTAGGACCTACAGATTTTACTCTGCATCTTGTAATTGCAAATCAAACATTTTTATTAAACTAAGGCCCCTTCTAGGTGGGAAGGCCTCGATCCTACAAACTCTTAGTTAACAGCTAAGCGCTCAAGCCAGCGAGCATCCACCTACTTTTCCCGCCTGTTAAGTACCAAAAGGCGGGAAAAGCCCCGGTAGAGTTATAATCTACAACTTCAGGTTTGCAACCTAACATGTAAAACACCACAAGGCCTTGATAGAAAGAGGACTTAAACCCCTGTATACGGTGCTACAAACCGCCGCCTGACACTCGGCCACCCTACCTGTGATAATCACGCGTTGATTCTTCTCTACTAACCACAAAGATATTGGCACCCTTTATCTAGTATTCGGTGCCTGAGCAGGAATAGTTGGAACCGCCCTTAGTCTTCTTATTCGTGCCGAACTCAGCCAGCCAGGATCACTTCTGGGGGACGACCAAATCTATAATGTAATCGTAACCGCCCATGCTTTTGTAATAATCTTCTTTATAGTTATACCCATATTAATTGGGGGCTTTGGAAACTGACTAGTTCCCCTAATAATTGGGGCACCAGACATAGCATTCCCACGAATAAATAATATAAGTTTCTGACTCCTTCCCCCATCATTTTTATTACTATTAGCCTCATCTGGCGTAGAAGCTGGAGCTGGAACAGGGTGAACAGTCTACCCACCACTAGCAGGAAACCTTGCTCACGCGGGTGCATCAGTAGATTTAACAATTTTTTCACTTCATTTAGCAGGTGTATCATCAATTTTGGGGGCCATTAATTTCATCACAACAATCATTAACATAAAACCCGTAACTACAACTCAGTACCAAACCCCACTATTTGTGTGAGCAGTGTTAGTCACAGCTGTCCTCCTACTTCTATCATTACCAGTCTTAGCCGCTGGGATTACAATACTTCTCACAGACCGGAACCTAAATACTACATTCTTTGACCCTGCCGGAGGAGGAGACCCAATCCTTTATCAACACCTATTCTGATTTTTTGGTCACCCAGAAGTATACATTTTAATTTTACCAGGGTTTGGAATCATCTCCCATGTTGTAGCTTATTATGCAGGAAAAAAAGAACCATTTGGATACATGGGCATGGTCTGAGCTATAATAGCTATTGGCCTCTTAGGGTTTATCGTATGAGCCCATCACATATTTACTGTGGGAATAGACGTAGACACCCGCGCATATTTCACATCCGCAACAATAATCATTGCCATCCCAACAGGTGTAAAAGTATTTAGCTGATTAGCAACACTCCACGGAGGTGCCATCAAATGAGAGACACCTTTACTGTGAGCACTAGGATTTATTTTTCTATTTACAGTAGGCGGCCTCACAGGAATTATCTTAGCTAACTCTTCATTAGATATTGTACTTCATGATACCTATTATGTTGTAGCACATTTTCACTACGTACTATCAATAGGTGCCGTATTTGCTATTATAGCAGGCTTTGTACACTGATTTCCCCTATTTACAGGATATACCTTAAGCAGTACCTGAACAAAAATCCACTTTGGAGTAATATTTATTGGTGTTAACCTCACATTCTTCCCACAACACTTCCTTGGATTAGCAGGCATGCCTCGACGATATTCTGACTACCCTGACGCCTACGCCCTATGAAATACACTATCTTCTATTGGATCAATAATTTCTTTAGTAGCAGTAATCATATTCTTATTTATTATCTGAGAAGCCTTTGCTGCTAAACGGGAAGTATTATCTATTGAACTAACCACAACAAATGTAGAGTGACTTCATGGCTGCCCTCCTCCATATCACACATTTGAAGAACCAGCATTTGTTATGACCCAACCAAACTAACGAGAAGAGAGGGAATTGAACCCCCATAAATAGGTTTCAAGCCTATCACATGACCACTCTGCCATCTTCTTAGAGACATTAGTAAAATTAATTACATCACCTTGTCAAGGTAAAATTATGGGTTAAATCCCCATATATCTCTTGAATATGGCACACCCCGCCCAATTAGGATTCCAAGACGCAGCATCACCTGTTATAGAAGAACTTCTCAACTTCCACGATCACGCCTTAATAATTGTATTTTTAATCAGTGCCTTAGTACTTTATATTATTGCCGCAATAGTATCAACCAAACTAACAAATAAACTCATTTTAGACTCCCAAGAAATTGAAATCGTATGAACAGTACTACCAGCCATTATCCTGATTCTAATTGCCCTTCCATCTCTACGAATTCTCTACCTCATAGATGAAATTAATGACCCACACCTGACAGTAAAAGCCGTAGGACATCAATGATATTGAAGCTATGAATACCCGGACTATAATGACCTAAATTTTGATGCATACATAATCCCAACCAAAGAGTTACAACCAGGTGAATACCGATTATTAGAAACTGACAACCGAGTAGTAGTCCCCAAAGAATCCCCCATCCGTATTATAGTGTCTGCCGAAGACGTCCTACACTCTTGAGCCGTCCCATCACTAGGTGTTAAAATAGATGCAGTACCGGGACGACTTAACCAAACTGCCTTCATAGCATCCAAAATGGGAATATTTTATGGACAATGCTCAGAGATTTGCGGGGCCAACCACAGCTTTATACCAATTGTAATTGAATCAGTCCCAATATTGACTTTTAAAGCATGAGCCTGAGGAATACTAAAGTACACCTCACTAGAAAGCTAAAACCGAACAAGCATTGGCCTTTTAAGCCAAACCTTGGTGATTAACGACCACCTCTAGTGAATATGCCACAACTAAACCCACTTCCTTGATTTACAATTCTAGCCTTTTCATGAGTTATTCTCCTCACCATAACCCCAACTAAAGTCCTAAACTATACTCAACCAAACGAGTTTATTTTAGTAGATACTAAAAAATACCAAAACCTAAACTGAATCTGACAATGATAACCAGCCTATTTGATCAATTTGCAAGCCAAAAGTTTATAGGAATCTCACTAATTTTTATCGCATTAATTGTGCCACTATTCTTCCCAAATTCGTTCCCACGGTGAACTAACAACCGATTTTCCACAACCCAAACATGACTAATCAACCGATTCGTAAGCCAACTAATAACACCAATAAATACTGGCGGACACAAGTGAGCACTTATGTTTACCTCATTAATACTATATCTTATTTCAATAAACCTTCTTGGATTACTCCCATATACCTTTACACCCACAACACAACTATCAATAAATATAGGGTTTGCCGTACCACTTTGACTTGCCACAGTTATTATCGGTATATTAAACCAACCAACAGCCTCTTTAGGGCATCTTCTCCCAGAAGGAACACCAACCCCCCTTATCCCAGTCTTAGTAGTCATCGAAACAATCAGCCTATTCATCCGACCATTAGCCCTAGGTGTACGGCTCACAGCTAACTTAACTGCAGGTCACCTACTAATCCAACTTATCTCAACAGCTGTATTTGTGTTATTACCACTAATACCAACAGTGGCATTATTAACTTCTACAGTCCTCGTCATACTTACACTACTAGAAGTAGCAGTTGCTATAATTCAAGCTTATGTCTTTATCCTCCTACTAAGCCTTTATTTACAAGAAAACATCTAATGGCCCACCAAACCCATGCATACCACATAGTTGACCCAAGCCCATGACCGCTAACAGGAGCCATAGGCGCCTTATTAATAACATCTGGCCTAGCTATCTGATTTCACTTTAAATCAACTACACTTATACTTATCGGACTTGTAGTATTAATCCTTACAATAATTCAATGATGACGAGATGTAATCCGAGAAGGAACATTCCAAGGACACCACACCTCTCCAGTACAAAAAGGGCTACGATATGGTATGGTCCTATTTATTACTTCCGAAGTATTTTTCTTCCTAGGATTTTTCTGAGCCTTTTACCACTCAAGCCTAGCCCCCACCCCAGAACTAGGAGGGTGCTGACCACCAACAGGAGTTATTACCTTAGACCCGTTTGAAGTGCCACTACTTAACACAGCTGTTTTACTAGCATCCGGAGTAACAGTAACATGAGCCCACCATAGTATTATGGAAGGAGAACGAAAACAAGCCATCCAATCTTTAACACTAACAATTATCCTAGGATTATACTTCACAGCCCTTCAAGCAATAGAATACTACGAGGCACCATTCACTATTGCAGACAGTATTTACGGATCAACATTCTTCGTAGCCACGGGGTTTCACGGATTACACGTCATTATTGGATCAACTTTTCTAGCCGTATGCCTCCTACGACAAATCCAATTTCACTTTACATCAGAGCACCACTTTGGCTTTGAAGCCGCAGCATGATACTGACATTTCGTCGATGTAGTCTGACTATTCCTATACGTATCTATCTACTGATGAGGCTCATAATCTTTTTAGTACAAATTTAATACAAGTGACTTCCAATTACTTAATCTTGGTTAAAATCCAAGAAAAGATAATGAACCTAGTCGTGACCATAATTATCATCACATTAGTCGTGCCATCAATTTTAGCATTAATCTCATTCTGACTTCCTCAAATAAACCCAGAAACAGAAAAACTATCACCTTATGAATGTGGATTTGACCCATTAGGATCTGCCCGACTCCCATTTTCACTACAGTTTTTTCTAGTAGCAATCTTGTTTCTTTTATTTGACTTAGAGATCGCCCTCCTACTACCACTCCCATGAGGAAATCAACTTCACAACCCAACCGAGACACTCTTTTGAGCCACAGCCATTCTAATTCTACTCACCATAGGATTAATCTATGAATGAGCCCAAGGAGGTCTAGAATGAGCAGAATAGGGAGTTAATCCAAAGTAAGACCTCTGATTTCGGCTCAGAAAATCGTGGTTCAACCCCACGGCCCCCTTATGACACCAGTACACTTCAGCTTCACATCAGCATTCATTTTAGGCTTAATAGGGTTAACATTTAACCGCATACACCTACTCTCTGCGCTCCTATGTTTAGAGGGGATAATACTATCCCTATTCATTGCATTAGCCCTATGGGCACTACAATTTGAGTCAACAGGATTCTCCTCAACCCCTATAATACTTCTTGCTTTCTCCGCCTGTGAAGCAAGCACAGGTCTTGCATTACTAGTTGCCACTGCCCGAACCCATGGAACAGACCACCTACAAAACCTCAACCTTCTACAATGTTAAAAGTATTAATCCCAACAATTATACTATTCCCAACAATCTGACTCGCCCCTGCAAAATTTTTATGAACAACCACAACAGCGCACAGCTTTCTAATTGCACTCATCAGCCTATCATGACTAAAATGAACATCAGAAACCGGGTGGACAACCTCCAACTCATATATAGCCACAGACACACTATCAACCCCCTTCCTAACACTAACATGCTGACTTCTTCCACTAATAATCCTAGCCAGCCAAAACCACATAAACCCAGAACCAATTAATCGCCAACGCTTATATATCTCTCTCCTTACCTCTCTACAAACCTTCCTAATTATAGCATTCGGCGCCACAGAAATCATTATATTTTACATCATATTTGAAGCCACATTAATCCCGACCCTAATCATCATCACTCGTTGAGGAAACCAAGCTGAACGACTAAATGCAGGAATTTACTTCCTATTTTACACACTCGCAGGGTCCTTACCGTTACTGGTTGCCCTACTTCTCCTACAACAAAACACAGGGACCTTATCTATACTAATTCTCCAGTACACACAGCCAATAGCAATAAACTCATACGGCCACAAAATCTGATGGGCAGGCTGTTTAATTGCATTCTTAGTAAAAATACCATTATACGGAGTACACCTATGACTACCCAAAGCACACGTTGAGGCCCCTGTAGCAGGGTCAATAGTACTAGCAGCAATTCTCCTTAAACTAGGGGGTTACGGAATAATACGCATAATAACTGTATTAGACGCATTTAATAAAGAACTAATTTACCCATTCATTGTTCTAGCCTTATGAGGAATTATCATGACCGGGTCAATTTGCCTACGACAAACAGACCTAAAATCCATAATCGCTTACTCATCAGTAAGCCACATAGGACTAGTAGCAGGAGGTATTTTAATTCAAACTACATGAGGGTTTTCAGGAGCAATCGCCTTAATAATCGCCCACGGACTAACATCCTCAATACTATTTTGTTTAGCCAACACAACATATGAACGAGTGCACAGTCGAACTATGATTCTCATTCGAGGATTACAAATAATTTTACCACTAGCAACAACATGATGATTCATTGCTAACCTAGCTAATCTGGCACTCCCACCCCTACCAAACCTAGTAGGAGAGCTGACAATCATCACAACAATGTTTAACTGATCCCCATGAACAATTGCACTAACAGGGTTAGGAACACTAATTACAGCAAGCTATTCCCTATATATATTCTTAATAACACAACGAGGTCAAATACCAAACCACATCACAAACCTACCACCATACCACACCCGAGAACACCTACTTATAGCACTCCACCTAATCCCAATCATCATATTAGTAATAAAACCAGAAATCCTATTAGGATGATGTTACTAGTAAGTTTAGTTTAACTAAAACCTTAGATCGTGACTCTAACAATAGGAGTTAAAACCCCCTAACTTACCGAGAAAGAAAGAAAATAATAAGTTCTGCTAATACTTATAGACCAGGGTTAAATTCCATGGCTATCTCGCCACTTCCAAAGGATAACAGTCAATCCATTGGTCTTAGGAACCAAAAATTCTTGGTGCAAATCCAAGTGGAAGTTATGGTGTACACCATGACGTCACTTATACTCTTGTCAATTACAACATTAATCTTCCCACTTATAAAAACACTCAGCCCAAAACCAAAAAAACCAAACCAATTAGCCATAGACATTAAAAATGCAGTAAGTCGCTCATTTTACATTAGCTTTGCCGCACTTATAATCTTTATTAATCAAGGAACAGAAAGTATCTCCGCTAGCTGGTACTGAACAAGCATTTACACAACTGAAATCTTTGTAGGATTCAGCTTCGACCACTACTCACTTATTTTTACACCAGTGGCACTATTTGTCGCCTGATCAATTTTAGAGTTTGCACTCTGATACATGGACGCAGACCCAAACAAAGACCGATTCTTTAAATACTTACTACTATTTCTTGTAGCTATAATTATTCTAGTCACAGCTAATAACATGTTTCAACTATTCATTGGCTGAGAAGGGGTTGGAATTATATCCTTTCTACTAATTGGCTGATGATCTGGCCGGGCAGACGCAAACACATCAGCTCTACAAGCCATTATTTATAATCGAGTAGGAGACATCGGATTTATCATAGCCCTTGCCTGATTCGCCACACAAATAAACTCATGAAACATCCAAGAAATTATTACAGAATCACAAACACATAACTCAATAATCCCGCTAGCGGGAATAATCCTAGCAGCAATGGGAAAATCAGCCCAATTTACACTTCACCCGTGACTCCCCGCAGCTATAGAAGGACCAACACCTGTATCCGCCCTACTTCACTCCAGCACCATAGTAGTTGCTGGGATCTTTCTATTAATTCGCCTACACCCAATAATACAAAACAACGACAAAGCACTAACAACTTGCTTATATCTAGGCCTAGCAACAACACTATTCTCAGCCGCCTGCGCCCTAACCCAAAATGACATCAAAAAAATTGTAGCCTTCTCAACATCAAGTCAACTAGGGTTAATAATAATGGCTATTGGCCTGAACCAACCTCAACTAGCATTCTTCCACATCTGTACCCACGCCTTCTTCAAAGCCATGTTATTCTTATGCTCAGGTGTTATTATTCACAAACTAAAAGATGAACAGGACATCCGAAAAATAGGAAACCTAATAACACTTATACCCACCACTACAACATACCTATTAATTGGCAACATAGCACTATCAGGGTTCCCATTCCTAGCCGGATTTTACTCAAAAGACGCTATCCTGGAATCTTTAATAACATCTAAACTAAGCATAACTACAATCACCCTTACACTAATTGCCGCATCATTCACTGCAGCCTACAGCTATCGACTAATATATCACGTAACACTAGGACCAGGATTAATCAACCCTAAAATCTTACCAACCGAAAACACAATAACAGTGCTAAAACCAATTAAACGACTAGCCTGAGGAAGCATTATTATAGGATTTATCATCTGACATAATATCCTTCCAGAAAAAACACCAACCCTAACAATACCCTTATATATAAAACTCACAGCCATTGCAGTAATTGTAGTTGGATTCCTCACAGCAAAATGAATCTCTACACTAAACGAAGAACAAATCAAAAACACAACAATAAACATCATATTTTACTACTTTAACATACTAGGATTCTGCCCAACAACAGTTCACCGACTCCTCCCAATACTAAAACTAACCCTAGGCCATAAAATCGGAACAATACTAGACAAAACATGACAAACCCTATGAGTACAAAAAATACTATGAATATTTACCAAAACCATTACATACCTAAATAATGCCCAACAAGCAAAAATCAAAACATACCTAACAATTTTCTCAGTCTCTTTAATCTTATTAATACTAACACAATGCTCCATACTTTAAACTGATCGCAAACTACCACGATCTAAGCCACGGGTTAACTCCAAAACAACAAATAAAGTCAAAAGTAGTACCCAAGCACAAATTACCAAAACACCACCACCAAAAGAATAAACAACAGCTACTCCGCCCACATCATTACGCAATATAGTAAATTCTTTCAACCCATCAACAACAACTCAATAACCATCATACCACCCCCCTCCAAAAAACCCCGCCACCAAGCCCACACCAAAAAGATAAATCAAAACATACTCCACAACAGAACGACCACCCCAAGCCTCAGGAAAAGGCTCAGCAGCTAAAGCCGCTGAATAAGCAAAAACCACAAGCATACCACCTAAATAAATCAAAAAAAGAATTAAAGACAGAAAAGAACCCCCACAATAAACCAAAATCCCACACCCCACACCAGCTGTAACTACTAACCCAATGGCCGCAAAATAAGGCGTAGGGTTTGAAGCAACAGCAACAAGACCTACCACTAAAACTACTAACAACAAAGACATTAAATATATCATAATTCATGCTCGGATTTTAACCAAGACTAATGGCTTGAAGAACCACTGTAATTATTTTACTACAAGAACACATTCCTAATGGCAAGCCTACGAAAAACCCACCCACTAGCCAAAATTGCTAACGACGCATTAATTGACCTACCAACCCCAGCCAACATCTCATCATGATGGAACTTTGGGTCACTACTAGGACTATGCCTCATCACCCAAATCATTACAGGATTATTCCTAGCAATACACTACACATCTGACATATCAACCGCCTTCTCATCAGTAGTACACATCTGCCGAGACGTAAATTATGGATGATTAATTCGTAATATACATGCCAACGGAGCATCATTCTTTTTCATCTGCCTTTACATCCACATCGCTCGAGGCCTGTATTATGGCTCATATTTAAACAAAGAGACCTGAAACATTGGGGTAGCCCTTTTCCTATTAGTAATAATAACCGCATTCGTGGGCTACGTACTCCCATGAGGACAAATATCATTCTGAGGGGCCACAGTAATCACAAATCTACTATCTGCAGTACCATACGTAGGAAACACACTAGTTCAATGAATCTGAGGAGGATTTTCCGTAGACAATGCAACACTCACACGATTCTTCGCATTCCACTTTCTATTACCATTTATCGTTACAGCCATAATAATTTTACACTTATTATTCCTCCACGAAACAGGATCAAATAACCCAATAGGACTAAACCCAAACGCAGACAAAATCTCCTTCCACCCATACTTTTCTTATAAAGACCTGCTAGGGTTCTCAATTATAGTTATAGCCTTATTAACCTTAGCATTATTCTCCCCCAACCTCCTAGGAGACCCAGAAAATTTTACCCCAGCCAACCCCCTGGTTACACCCCCACACATTAAACCTGAATGATACTTCCTCTTTGCCTACGCGATCCTACGTTCAATCCCAAACAAACTAGGAGGAGTACTCGCACTACTATTTTCCATCCTAGTATTATTTCTAGTGCCACTCCTGCACACCTCAAAACAACGAGGAATAACATTCCGTCCACCAACCCAATTTCTCTTCTGGGTTCTTGTAGCAGATATAGCAATCCTAACCTGAATCGGGGGAATGCCAGTAGAACACCCATTCATTATTATTGGACAAATTGCATCAGTACTATATTTCTCATTATTCCTAATTTTATTCCCATTAACAGGATGACTAGAAAACAAGATATTAAATTAAGCCTGCCTTAGTAGCTTAAATAAAAGCACCGGTCTTGTAATCCGAAGATCGGAGGTTAAACCCCTCCCTAAAGCAACACCCCAACCAGAAAAGAGAGAATTTAACTCCCACCCCTGACTCCCAAAGCCAGGATTCTAAACTAAACTATTTTCTGCACTTTTGAATGTATTAATAAATAAGATACTACCCTTAAATAAATGTTTTATTACACGTACCACTATCTGCCACCCCAAATTGAATAAAAAGATTATATGCACATCTGACAAATGTATTAGTACATATTATGTATGCATTAAATACATACTATGTATTATCCCCATTTCACTATTTTAACCATAAAGCAGGTACTAACAATCCTTTAGATCATTAATAAATAGAACTCACAAGAATTTATAAAATAATAATTATTAATGATAGAATCAAGGACATTTTCAAATAAGGGTTGTTATATATTATTTATTCCTGGCATCTGATTCCTACTTCATGTGCATCGCTTTAAGAACCCTTATAGTGAGTGGTAAGCGGCATCTGATTAGCCAGCGGTGTCAATCATTCATCTCTTTACCCCACATGCCGAGCGTTTTATTATTACATGGGGTATCTTTATTTATTTTCCTTTCAATTTGCATATCAAGTGCAAATACAAATAATAGTTGAAATACTCACTAACTTATAATTCAAGTGCATACATTACAACCTTTCTTCAACATACTCTGATAATATGCCCTCGGCTTTCGCGCGACAAACCCCCTTACCCCCTACGCTCTACAAATCCTGTTATTCTTGCCAAACCCCTAAACACAAGGCAGGTTCGAGAACGTGCTAGTCAACAAGTTGTGATATGTGTAAACTATCGCATATATATATATACACACTATAATTTTTTCGTTTTTAACAAAATTTTAATAACCTTTTTTAATCAAGAAAATTTTACTTAAAATTTTAGGCACTAAAAAATCCAATACGTTTTTACTT